CACAAACAATTTCAAATTCCAAAAATTCTATTTTCAATATTCTTATTTACGGCGACGAAGAATAAAACTATCACTATATTTTTTCCTTTTCCTACTTCTTCTTCCAAGCGTAGGATAACCCCAAGGGGTCATAGGTTTTTTTCTACCAATTGGAGCTCTCCCTTCACCGCCCCCATGGGGATGGTCTACAGGGTTCATAACTACTCCTCTTACTACAGGACGTTTACCTAGCCAACACTTAGATCCGGCTCTACCCAAACTTTTTTGGTTCACCCCAACATTACCCACTTGTCCGACTGTTGCTAAGCAGTTTTTGGATATTAAACGGACCTCTCCAGATGGTAATCTTAATGTGGCCGATTTACCCTCTTTTGCAATCAGTTTCGCTACAGCACCCGCTGCTCTAGCTAATTGTCCACCCTTTCCAAGTGTGATTTCTATGTTATGTATGGCCGTGCCTAAGGGCATATCGGTTGAAGTGGATTCTTCTTTTTTATCAATAAAAACCCCTTCCCAAACTGTACAAGCTTCTTCCAAAGCATACGGCTTTCTAGATGTATATGATGATATCTAGACAGATAGATCTTATATGAATCGTATGATGAAGTACCATATGAGTGGATATATAGGAATCCAAATCTGCCGAATCGCTCATGTTATGATCTTCTACATCCTAGGTCTCCTCGTTCCGTCATCTGGCTTATGTTCTTCATGTAGCATTCAGACCGAATGACTCTATGAAATTACGTCGATATTTCCACATATTACGGGTAACGTAGGAGACATCTCTATTTTTCCCCGGGGGATCCTTATACACTGCTTAGCTTTCAATTCGCCTCTGACCATCAAATTAAATGTGAATAACCCGTCTTCCTCTCTTTGAAACAAGGAGCGCTTCCGGTTCTGTCCGTGCTTCAAACAATTTTGTCTTCTCCATATTACCATATCTCTAGAGTCAATAATTTTCTATGAAGAACTACTGAACTCAATCACTTGCTGCCGTTACTCAACAGTTTTCTGTTGAGGTCTATCCCGTGGAGGTACTCCAATTGGATCAGTGATCGATTTCTAGGTTTCGTCGTAAACCTAATTGGTTACTTCCAATTACGTAAATCAATAGTTCAAACCGCACTCAAAGGTAGGGCATTTCCCATTGATATAGGAACTTCTGTACCAGAAACAATGGTATCTCCAATTATAGCCCCTCTGGGATGTAAAATATATCTCTTCTCACCATCCCCATAGTGTATGAGACAAATGTATGCATTTCGATTAGGGTCGTATTCTATGGTTACGATTCTACCAGATATGTCTTTTTCATTCCGTCGAAAATCGATTTTACGGTATAGACGCTTATGACCTCCCCCTCTATGCCTTGCGGTAATGATTCCTCTGGCATTACGACCTTTACCACAACGATGCTGTCCATAAATCAATTTATTTCGTGGATTGGATTTCCTGTCTACGGCTCCGTTGCGTGTGCTCGGGGTAGAAGTTTTGTATAAATGTATCGCCATGTTATTAAGTATTTTGCTTTAAGTTCTTTTCTCTATAAGAGGTGGAATAGAATAACCCGGTTGAAGCGTAATGATCATACGTCTGTAATTGGAATGCATTGTATGTCCCATAATAGGTCCCATTCTTCTACCCTTTCTGGGGAGTCGATGACTATTCATAGCTATTACCTTGACACCAAAGAAGAGTTCGACCCAATGCTTTATTTCTGTCCTAGTTGATCCTGCTTCGACATTAGAAGTATATTGATTGTTCCCCAATAACCGAATACTTTTTTCTGTAAATACTGCATATTTGATTCCATCCATAAATCCATTTTCTTCCCTATAAGTTCCAGTATCGATAAGAATTCTAGTTCTTATTGTTCATATGTTATGGTATGAATATACCATACCAATTCGTTATGTATGGATGATGGGATTCCATTGATACAGAGCCAATTCCAATAGACTTATTGAACGTTCCCATTGGCGTGCATCCAGCAGGAATTGAACCTACGAATTTGCCAATTATGAGTTGGGCGCTTTAACCATTCAGCCATGGATGCTTAACAGGGATCATCGTACATCGTGAATAACCAAATTCCAATTGAAATGAAATCTTTAGGAGGAATCAATGAAAGAGGAATCAATGAAACGACATCAATTCAAACCCTGGATCTTCGAATTGAGAGAGATATTGAGAGAAATCAAGAATTCTCACTATTTCTTAGATTCATGGATCAAATTCGATTCAGTGGGATCTTTCACTCCCATTTTTTTCCACCAAGAGCGTTTTATGAAACTCTTTGACCCCCGAATTTTAAGTATCCTACTTTCCCGCGATTCACAGGGTTCAACAAGCAATCCATATTTCACGATCAAAGGTGTAGTACTGCTTGTAGTAGCGGTCCTTATATCTCGTATTAACAATCGAAAGATGGTCGAAAGAAAAAATCTCTATTTGATGGGGCTTCTTCCTATACCTATGAATTCCATTGGACCCAGAAATGAGACATTGGAAGAATCTTTTTGGTCTTCCAATATCAATAGGTTGATTGTTTCGCTCCTGCATCTTCCAAAGGGGAAAAGGATTTCTGAGAGTTGTTTCATGGATCCGCAAGAGAGTACTTGGGTTCTCCCAATAAATAAAAGAAATCAAAAGTGTATCATGCCTGGATCTAACCGGGGTTCGCGGTGGTGGAGGAACCGGGTCGGAAAAAAGAGGGATTCTAGTTGTAAGATATCTAATGAAACCGTAGCTGGAATTGAGATCTCATTCAAAGAGAAAGATAGCAAATATATGGAGTTTCTTTTTTTATCTTATACGGATGATCCGATCCGCAAGGACCATGATTGGGAATTGTTGGATCGTCTTTCTCCGAGGAAGAAGCGAAACATAATCAACTTGAATTCGGGACAGCTATTCGAAATCTTAGGGAAACATTTGATTTCTTATCTCATGTCTGCTTTTTGTGAAAAAAGACCAATGGAAGGGGAGGGTTTCCTCAAACAACAAGGAGCTGAGGCAACTATTCAATCAAATGATATTGAGCATGTTTCCCATCTCTTCTCGAGAAACAAGTGGGGTATTTCTTTGCAAAATTGTGCTCAATTTCATATGTGGCAATTCCGCCAAGATCTCTTCGTTAGCTGGGGGAAGAATCAGCACGAATCGGATTTTTTGAGGAACGTATCGAGAGAGAATTGGATTTGGTTAGACAATGTGTGGTTGGTAAACAAGGATCCGTTTTTTAGCAAGGTACGGAATGTATCGTCAAATATTCAATATGATTCCACAAGATCCATTTTCGTTCAAGTAACGGATTCTAGCCAATTGAAAGGATCTTCTGATCAATCCAGAGATCATTTTGATTCCATTAGAAATGAGGATTCAGAATATCACAAATTGATCGATCAAACAGAGATTCAGCAACTAAAAGAAGGATCGATTCTTTGGGATCCTTCCTTTCTTCAAACGGAACGAACAGAAATAGAATCAGATCGATTCCCGAAATGCCTTTTTGGATCTTCCTCAATGTCTCGGCTATTCACGGAAGGTGAAAAGCAGATGAATAATCATCCGCTTCCGGAAGAAACCGAAGAATTTCTTGGGAATCCCACAAGATCAATTCGTTCTTTTTTCTCTGACAAATGGTCAGAACTTCATCTGGGTTCGAATCCTACTGAGGGGTCCACTAGAGATCAGAAATTTTGGAAGAAAAAACAAGATGTTTCTTTTGTCCCTTTCAGGCGATCGGAAAATAAAGAAATGGTTGATATATTCAAGATAATTACGTATTTACAAAATACCGTCTCAATTCATCCTATTTCATCAGATCGGGGATGTGATATGGTTCCGAAGGATGAACCAGATATAGAGAGTTCCAATAAGATTTCATTCTTGAACAAAAATCCATTTTTGGGTTTCTTTCATCTATTCCATGACCGGAACAAAGGGGGATACACGTTACGCCACGATTTTGAATCAGAAGAGAGATTTCAAGAAATGGCAGATCTATTCACTCTATCAATAACCGAGCCGGATCTGGTGTATCATAGGGGATTCGCCTTTTCTATTGATTCCTACGGATTGGATCAAAAAAAATTCTTGAATGGGGTATTCAACTCCAGAGATGAATCGAAAAAGAAATCTTTATTGGTTCTACCCCCTCTTTTTTATGAAGAGAATGAATCCTTTTATCGAAGGATCAGAAAAAAATGGGTCCGGATCCACTGCGGGAATGATTTGGAAGATCCAAAACTCAAAATAGTGCTATTTGCTAGCAACAACATAATGGAGGCAGTCAATCAATATGGATTGATCCGAAATCTGATTCAAATCCAATATAGCACCTGTGGATACATAAGAAATGTATCGAATCGATTCTTTTTAATAAATCGATCCTTCGAATATGGAATTCCAGGGGATCGAATAGGAAATGATACTCTGAATCATATAACTATAATGAAATATACGATCAACCGACATTTATCGAATTGGAAAAAGAGTCAGAAGAAATGGTTTGATCCCCTTATTTCTCGAACCGAGAGATCCATGAATCGGGATCCTGATGCATATAGATACAAATGGTCCAATGGGAGCAAGAATTTCCAGGAGCATTTGGAACATTTCGTTTCTGAACAGAAGAACCCTTTTCAAGTAGTGTTCGATCGATTACGTATTAATCAATATTCGATTGATTGGTCCGAGGCTATCGACAAAGAAGATTTGTCTAAGTCACTTCGTTTCTTTTTGTCTAAGTCACTTCTCTTTTTGTCCAAGTCACTTCTCTTTTTGTCCAAGTCACTTCCTTTTTTCTTTGTGAGTATCGGAAATATCCCCATTCATAGGTCCGAGATTCACATCTATGAATTGAAAGACCCGAATGATCAACCCCGCAATCAGTTATTAGAATCAATAGGTGTTCAAATTGTTCATTTGAATAAATTGAAACCCTTATTATTGGATGATCATGATACTTCCCAAAGACCAAAATTCTTGATCAATGGAGGAACAATATTACCATTTTTGTTCAATAAGATACCAAAGTGGATGATTGACTCATTCCATACTAGAAATAATCGCAGGAAATCCTTTGCTAACATGGATTCCTATTTCTCAATGATATCCCACGATCGAAACAATTGGCTGAATCCCGTGAAACCATTTCATAGAAGTTCATTGATATCTTCTTTTTATAAAGCAAATCGACTTCGATTTTTGAATAATCCACGTCACTTCTGGTTCCATTGTAACAAAGGATTCCCCTTTTATGTGGAAAAGACCCGTATCAATAATTATGATCTTACATATGGACAATTCCTCAATATCCTATTCATTCGCAACAAAATATTTTCTTTGCGTGTCGGTAAAAGAAAACATATTTTTTTGGAGAGAGAGACTATTTCACCAATCGAGTTACGGGTATCTGACATATTCATATCTAACGATTTTCCACAAAGTGGTGACGGAACGTATAACTTGTCCAAATCTTTCCATTTTCCAATTCGATTCGATCCATTCGTTCGTAGAGCTATTTACTCGATCGCAGACATTTCTGAAACACCTCTAACAGAGGAACAAATAGTCAATTTGGAAAAAACTTATTGTCAGCCTTTTTCCGATATGAATCTATCTGATTCAGAAGGGAAGAACTTGCATCAGTATCTCAATTTCAATTCAAACATGGGTTTGATTCACACTCCATGTTCTGAGAAATATTTACCATCCGGAAAGAGGAAAAAACGGAGTCTTTGTCTAAAGAAATGCGTTGAGAAATGGCAGATGTATAGAACCTTTCAAGGAGATAGTGCTTTTTCAAATCTCTCAAAATGGAATCTGTTCCAAACATATATGCCATGGTTCCTTACTTCGACAGGGTGCAAATATCTAAATTTCACCCTTTTAGATACCTTTTCAAACTCATTGCCGATACTAAGTAGCAGTCCAAAATTGGTATCTATTTTTCATGATATTATGCATGGATCAGGTATATCACGGCCAATTCCTCAGAAAAAATTGTGGGCGATTCTTCCACAATGGAATCTTATAAGTGAGATTTCGAGTAAGTGTTTACAGAATCTTTTTCTGTCCGAAGAAATGATTCATCGAAATAACGAGTCACCCCTTCCGTTGATATGGACACGTCTGAGATCAACAAATGCTTGGGAGTTCCTCTATTCAATCCTTTTCTTTCTTCTTGTTGCTGGATATTTCGTTCGTATACATCTTCTCTTTGTTTCCCGAGCCTCTAGTGAATTACAGACAGAGTTAGAAAAGATCAAATCTTTGATGATTCCATCATACATGATTGAGTTGCGAAAACTTCTGGATAGGTATCCTACATCTGAACTTAATTCTTTCTGGTTAAAGAATCTATTTCTAGTTGCTCTGGAACAATTAGGAGATTCTCTGGAAGAAATACGGGGTTCTGCTTCTGGCGGCGGTTCCGCTTATGGGGTCAAATCAATACGTTCTAAGAAGAAATATTTGAATATCAATCTCATCGATCTCATAAGTATCATACCAAATCCCATCAATCGAATCACTTTTTCGAGAAATACGAGACATCTAAGTCGTACAAGTAAAGAGATCTATTCATTGATAAGAAAAAGAAAAAGCGTGAACGCTGATTGGATTGATGATACAATAGAATCCTGGGTCGCGAACAGTGATTCGATTGATGATGAAGAAAGAGAATTCTTAGTTCAGTTCTCCACCCTAACGACAGAAAAAAGAATGGATCAAATTCTATTGAGTCTGACTCATAGTGATCATTTATCAAAGAATGACTCTGGTTATCAAATGATTGAACAACCAGGATCAATTTACTTACGATACGTAGTTGACATTCATAAAAAGTATCTAATGAATTATGAGTTCAATAGATCCTGTTTAGCAGAAAGACGGATATTTCTTGCTCATTATCAGACAATTACTTATTCACAAACCTCGTGTGGGGCTAATAGTTTTCATTTCCCATCTCATGGAAAACCCTTTTCACTCCGCTTAGCCCTATCCCCTTCTAGGGGTATTTTAGTGATAGGTTCTATAGGAACTGGACGATCATATTTGGTCAAATACCTAGCGACAAACTCCTATGTTCCTTTCATTACGGTATTTCCGAACAAGTTCCCGGATGACAAGCCTAAAGGTTTGATTGATGATATCGATATTGATGATAGTGACGATATCGATATTGATGATAGTAACGATATCCATATTGATGATGACCTTGATACGGAGCTGCTAACTATGACGAATGCGCTAACTATGTATATGACGCCGAAAATAGACCGATTTGATATCACCCTTCAATTCGAATTAGCAAAAGCAATGTCTCCTTGCATAATATGGATTCCAAACATTCATGATCTGTATGTGAATGAGTCGAATTATTTATCCCTCGGTCTATTAGTGAACTATCTCTCCAGGGATTATGAAAGATGTTCTACTAGAAATATTCTTGTTATTGCTTCGACTCATATTCCCCAAAAAGTGGATCCCGCTTTAATAGCTCCGAATAAATTAAATACATGCATTAAGATACGAAGGCTTCTTATTCCACAACAACGAAAGCACTTTTTCATTCTTTCATATACTAGGGGATTTCACTTGGAAAAGAAAATGTTCCATACTAACGGATTCGGGTCCATAACCGTGGGTTCCAATGCACGAGATCTTGTAGCACTTATCAATGAGGCCCTATCAATTAGTATTACACAGAAGAAATCAATTATAGAAACTAATACAATTAGATCAGCTCTTCATAGACAAACTTGGGATTTGCGATCCCAGGTAAGATCAGTTCAGGATCATGGGATACTTTTCTATCAGATAGGAAGGGCTGTTGCACAAAATGTACTTCTAAGTAATTGCCCTTTAGATCCTATATCTATCTATATGAAGAAGAAATCATGTAAGGAAAGGGATTCTTATTTGTACAAATGGTACTTCGAACTTGGAACGAGCATGAAGAAATTAACGATACTTCTTTATCTTTTGAGTTGTTCTGCCGGATCGGTCGCTCAAGATCTTTGGTCTCCACTCGGACCCGATGAAAAAAATGGGATCACTTCTTATGGATTCGTTGAGAATGATTCTGATCTAGTTCATGGCCTATTAGAAGTAGAAGGCGCTCTGGTGGGATCCTCACGGACAGAAAAAGATTGCAGTCAGTTTGATAATAAT